AAAAAAAGAACAAGAGTCAAAGCAAAGAAAAGGCGGCGATTCAAATCAAGATGTCCAGTACCCTATGTCAAATTACAAAAAGAAAATAGAGACGAAAAATCAGAGATTAATGTTGTATCAAACTACTTGTCTTCTTGTAGTTGGATCTCCAAGCTTTTGGAATGCTCCAAATTCCACCTGAGCGTCTAAATCTGGATCAATACCAGCAAAAACATCTCTGAACAAGGTTCGAGCGCCATGCCAAATGTGTCCGAAGAAGAAGAGCAGGGCAAACGAAGCATGTCCAAAAGTAAACCAACCCCTTGGACTGCTACGAAAAACACCATCGGATTTCAAAGTAGCACGATCTAATTCAAAAATTTCACCCAACTGTGCACGTCTAGCATATTTTTTCACAGTAGCGGGATCGCTATAACTGACTCCATTTAGTTCGCCACCATAGAACTCAACAGTTACACCTACTTGTTCAACACTATACTTCGATTCTGCCCTTCGAAAAGGAACATCGGCTCTAACAATTCCGTCTCCGTCTACCAAAACAACTGGAAATGTTTCAAAAAAAGTAGGCATACGACGTACAAAAAGCTCACGCCCTTCTTTATCTCTAAATATAGGATGTCCTAACCACCCAATAGCTATTCCATCCCCGTTGTCCATTGAACCTGCTCTGAACAATCCACCTTTTGCCGGATTATTTCCGATGTAATCATAAAAAGCTAATTTTTCAGGAATTTTAGACCAAGCTTCGGATAAGCTTTGATTTTCAGCCAGCCCAGCACCAACTCTTCGATATATTTCTTGCTGGAAGTATCCTTGATCCCATTGATAACGAGTGGGACCAAATAATTCAATGGGGGTAGTTGCTGAACCATACCACATAGTTCCAGCAACAACAAAAGCTGCAAAAAAGACAGCAGCGATACTACTGGAAAGCACGGTTTCAATATTTCCCATACGTAATCCTTTGTATAGACGTTGGGGCGGGCGGACACTAAGATGGAAAAGGCCCGCCAATATGCCCAATGTCCCTGCTGCAATATGATGAGAGGCTATTCCTCCCGGAACAAAAGGATCAAAACCTTCCACACCCCACGCTGGATTTACAGATTGTACTTTTCCGGTTAGTCCATAAGGATCAGACACCCATATTCCAGGACCATACAATCCTGTTACATGAAAAGCGCCAAACCCAAAACAAGCCACCCCTGAGAGAAATAAATGAATTCCAAAGATCTTGGGCAAATCTAAAGAAGGTTTTCCTGTACGTTCATCACAAAATATTTCTAGATCCCAATACACCCAATGCCAGATAGCTGCCAAGAAGCACAAGCCAGAAAACACAATATGCGCCCCAGCCACACCTTCATAACTCCAAATACCCGGATTCGTTATAGTTCCTCCTGTAATACTCCAACCACCCCATGAATTGGTTATTCCTAAACGAGTCATGAAGGGTATAACGAACATACCTTGTCTCCACATTGGATCGAGAACGGGGTCAGAAGGATCAAAAACTGCTAATTCATATAGAGCCATCGAGCCGGCCCAACCAGCAACCAAAGCTGTATGCATTATATGGACAGCCAGCAAACGACCAGGATCATTCAATACGACGGTATGAACACGATACCAAGGCAAACCCATGGAATACCCCCTTATCAAGGAAAGATAGAAACTATGTAACTTTATCGCACTGGAAAAAACTATGTTATGGAACTCCCTTTTTTTAGTGGATTATCTCGGAGAAAGGATTCCATTTTTTTTTTTAGTATTTTAGTCATAATGTCACAATTCTGTTTGTAGGAACAAAGAGAAGCAGATCTATTCTATACCAGATAAGTACCAATACGCAATGGGAGGTTGACTCCATTTTAGATGAGCGAATGCATACAGATTTGTTCATCATTCAAAGAGCCTATTCGTAAGAATTTGACTTTATTCATTTTGTCTTCTTTTTTTTTATGTTATGAACTTATCGAATCCGCGCAAATAAAATAAAACATAAAAATAAAAAAAATAGAAAAAATACAATATAATAGTATAAATAATAATTAAGACAATAAATTCATTGTTACGCTTTCACATCAAAGTGAAATAGAGTACTTCATTTTTTTTATTTCATTTAATGCCTATTGGTGTTCCAAAAGTCCCTTTTCGAAATCCCGGGGAGGATAGTTCAAATTGGATTGACGTATAGTGCGACTTGTCAGAGACATTGGGTCATTATGGGATTTCCCCGTTCTCTACCCCGATCGAGATATCCTCTGTTTCGCCAAAGAAGAATTGATTAAATCATCAAAAATTTAGAGCGTGAAGTGGCAATGAAGTGCAATTAGATCTATGCTTTGGAGGTATTCAGATTAATATTATCAATTAGAATAATTTATGGTTAGCTTGTTTGGACCAATAAAATGAAGTATCCAGGCTCCGCTTAGAAAAACCCAATTAGTACTATATCCATGATTACTATTTGTATCATATTCTATTTCTAAATTAGAAATAGGAGTAATTTCAAACTGCTAATCATAATCAATCGAATAATTTGATAAATACGTCAAATATTTTGTGGAAGGCGCGAAATGAATTGAAAAAAAGGAAGTTGTAACAAAAAGACGCGGTATTGGGGACATTTGCCCTATATGTGCAAATCAAAATCGGGCAGATCTTTACTCGGAGTAGAGCACAAACCTAAAAGAATTAAAGAAGCCCACTCAGGAACAAGAGAATGTCATCGTGATTTGAATTAGATCCCGATGAAAGAATACATCAATAAGAATTTCATAAGTTTAATGAATTTTTTTTTATTTATTTTATTTATAAGTAAACTTTTATTTATAGGTAAACGGGTAAAAAAAAACCATCTTTCTTGAAAAATGGAGGAAAGGCCCCTTCGTTATTCGTTAAAAGAGAAGTTAGAAAGTACTCACTATAAAAGGAGGGCTGGGATCTACATATTGATTCTTTTTTTTTTTCGCGATTTTTGATGAACCGTATGCATTAAAAGGTGCATGTATGGTTCCTAAGGGATAGAATTTGATCCTAATCAACCGACTTTATCGAGAAAGATTACTTTTTTTAGGCCAAGATATTGATAGTGAGATCTCGAATCAACTTATTAGTCTTATGATATATCTCACTACAGAAAGTGAGATCAAAGATATGTATTTGTTTATAAACTCTCCTGGCGGATGGGTAATACCCGGATTAGCTATTTATGATGCTATGCAAGCTTTGCGACCAGATGTACAAACAGTATGTATGGGATTAGCCGCTTCAATGGGATCTTTTATCCTGGTCGGAGGAAAAATTACCAAACGTCTAGCATTCCCTCACGCTTGGCGCCAATGGGTTTTTCTTTTTTTTTTATTTAAAAGAAAAAAGAAAAATATGCCTTCGCCATATGAAATATTCATATTAAGTAATAATAGCATGGCATTTCGAATTCAATATAAGAAATTTTTTTATTTCCTTTTAACATTAGATTATGTATTGAAAGAGTAGTATGAGATATTAAGTTAAGGGTATTTCCGATTTTATCTTATTTATCGGGAGCCTATTTCAGTGTCGCAAACTTTTTTTGTTTTTTGTTTTCACACCAGAAGGTTCTTAATGCTATTTATATTATTATGAATTATGAAAGAGGACGAAAAAAAAAAAAGAAACTTTGGGATTGCTAAATCACCGATGAAATAAAGCAACGGAGCCGCCATAGTATTTTGTTTTTCTTAATTCCTCCCAAGGGAAGGGTGGTCATTGTATCATTTACCGACCTAGGCCTTGTAGACTCTCTATTTTTCTTCGGTAAAAGTGAATTCTCTTGTAGAGCCGTATGCAATGCGCAAACAATGCCTGTACGGTTGTTCAATTCTATCTTTTTTTTTATTCTTTATCTCTTCTCGTGACCTTCTTATGCGAGATAAAGTAACCTTTTATTATCTTATATGATCAGGGTAATGATCCATCAACCTATTGCTGCTTTTTATGAAGCACAAATAGGAGAATTTGTCCTGGAAGCGGAAGAACTACTGAAACTGCGCGAAATCCTCACAAGGGTTTATGCACAAAGAACAGGCAAACCCTTATGGGTTGTATCCGAAGACATGGAAAGGGATGTTTTTATGTCAGCAACAGAAGCCCAAGTTCATGGAATTGTTGATCTTGTAGCAGTTGCATAAAAAATAGCAGGAATTTCACACAAATCGCGATTTGAGATTTTAGTTTCTTACCGAGGTTTAATATTCTATTAATTTGAATTTTATTAATTTTAATAAAATATTACAATAGAATATGAATATAGAAAGAATTCAGAATCATCCGGTTAGGATCGATCTAAACCAGCCCATTATGCATACGATTCAACATGCCAACTATTAAACAACTTATTAGAAACACAAGACAGCCAATCAGAAATGTCACCAAATCCCCCGCTCTCGGGGGATGCCCTCAGCGCCGAGGGACATGTACTAGGGTGTATGTGCGACTCGTTCAGATTTCAAATTGTGGGTTGGGACAAAGAAAAGAAAGAATTTTTCCACTATCCGTGATCAGTACCGATGAATAAGATAGAATGGAAGACTCCCCTTCACTATCTAAAACGAAAAAAAAAGATCTATACTATCCTTCTATTGTGTATCAAATTTATGGTTTCTATTGGTGCAAATTCAATTACCTCAATTTTCAATTGAAAATGCGAAAGAATTCCCCATTGGTAGCAAATGATTATCTGTTAAGCAGGGCAAATCTTATTTAAATTAAAAAGCCGAAAATTTATGCCTCTACTCTTGCAAGAACGGACTAACAAGGTCAGCTAATCAGCTAATCCGCATAATTAAATACCGTTACTGTAAAAATAGATCTCGTTGTGAAAGATCTACTACTGGGGAATTCATGGGTAGAGCCAAAAAGTATGAACTGTACAAGTTAACAATAGCATTGATTAAATCAAGAAATCAAGTAAGGGGCTCCGGTGTATAGAGAGGACCTCGCCGTTTAAGAAATAACCATAGAAACGATGGAACCCACTATTTCTTTATCATTTCTATTTACTACTTATTACTACTTATTTTTATTTACTATGTTTTTGTTTGATACCTAGTACCAATAAAATTTATTATTTCAAGGCGAAATGCTTATAAAAAAAAAAAAAGAAAAAATCGTGGTTGGGAAGGTTAGAGTAGCAAAAGCCGTTGGAATTATTATTTTATACATTGGAAGAATCCGTTTTGTTATTCTAGAAAAGGGAAAAAGAATAACTGAAAGAAAGGAAATCAATTAGTTATTTATCAAAGTTTCGTTTATTCAATGACTAGAATTAGACGAGGATATATAGCTCGGAGGCGTAGAACAAAAATTCGTTTATTCGCATCAAGCTTTCGTGGAGCTCATTCAAGACTTACTCGAACTATTATTCAACAAAAAATAAAAGCTTTGTTTTCGGCCTATCGGGATAGAGATAGGCACAAAAGAAATTTTCGGTGTTTGTGGGTCACTCGTATAAATGCAGCAATTCGCGAGAATGCAGCATCCTGTAGTTATAGTACATTAATAAACAATCTGTACAAGAGACAGTTGCTTCTTAATCGTAAAATACTTGCACAACTAGCTATATTAAATAGGAATTGCCTTTATCTGATTTCCAATCACATGATAAAATAAGGAGATTGGAAGGAATCCTTCGGAATGTTTGACATGGAATTCCTTGGAAAATGAATTCCGGGAAGGTAGAATAGAAATAAGTATGATAAAATATGATCATAATATGATCAAGTAGTCAAACTAAACAAAAACATTCAATAAAAAAATATTTATTCTTTTTACCTTACCCAATTCGTTTTTTTTATAACACGACAATCAAATCTGGATTCCTGGATTTTTCTCGAACAAAATATCAACCGACGTTTGAGTTTGGATTGGAATTTTGATTCAATTGAAGAGTAAGCCTATTTTTTTCTGGTTCTAAGACCCGTAGTTCTAGCGACCAACTCGTTTTTTTCAAATTGTCTTTCATTATTAAGAAAAGGTAATGAAGATAAAATACGAGCTTGTTTTATAGCAATAGTAATTAATCGTTGTTGTTTTAAAGTCAATCTATTCACCCGTCTAGATAATATTTTTCCTTGTTCACTAATAAATCGACTAATTAAACTCATGTTTCTATAATCAATTCGATCCCCCGATCCAATCGGGGGCAAACGCCTACGAAGAGATCGCTTGGGCTTAAGAAAAAGTCGCTTGGATTTATCCATGGCTTGTTTATTTTATTCCTTATTTCGAGAATCCTATTTCCTTCGATCGGATCAAAAATGCTAATGATTTAGAATTAAGAAATAGGATTTTGCTTGTTTCTATTTAAATATATATATTAACATATGATATGCTAATATATGATATGTTAATATGTCATTTTTTATCTTCCTTGTAAAAGTGACACGCAGTTGATCGATTCCATCTATTTCTTTATCTCCCCGTGAATTGTATGTTTGTAACAATAGGGACAGAATTTTCTCAATTCCAATCGACTAGGCCTATTGTGTCGATTCTTTTGAGTAATATATCTAGAAATGCCTATTGATTTCTTATTAACACTGTTTCGAACACAACAGGTACATTCTAAAATAACCCTTATTCGGACGTCTTTACCATTGGCCATGAACCTCCTTTTGGTTTTTATTCACTCAACTCTTCTATTTTCCTATCCGAAATGAAGAAGAAAAAAGGAAAAAATAGAAGTTGCTAACTCGAAATCAAATTATGAAAGATTTTGTTGCAGCCAATATAGTAAAAATAAGTAATACAATGATTTAAAATTATATTTACATTAGAAGTTTAGATTAGAATAGAAGTAAGTCTTTCTATTTTATTTAAACTTCTTGTATGATACTGTTACCCTAACCGCATTTCCACTTCTGTTCTCTTAATTTAATTAAAGTAAATTTAAAAGTAAATTTACTTGAAGCTTGAACCCAGTTCCGAGTTTCACTGAGTTTAAATCCACTTTTATTCTTTCTCTTTTTTTTCTTATTCGAATAAGAAAAAAAAAGAAAGAGGGGGGTAGTAGTCAGAGATATTCAATCGTATCTCTAATTTTCTTCACCCCCCCGTGTTAATAACTAGAATGAAAAAAAAGGGAATGTCAAAGCATCCGGGAAAAAACGATTGATCTCTATCAATAGACCTGCTAAAGACCCGAACCATAGAGTACTTATTACTGGCGCTACGGATAGATATGTTTTTAGATCTCGCATAAAAAATCCTCCTTCTGTATTCTTTATTGTAATACATAACGGCAATACATATATGATCAGATGTATATATGTAGTTAAATTAAAGGACACTCGCATTTGTTTTGTACGCGGAATTCCTAATTCAAATTCAAATTGAGAAATGTACAATGATTTGATAGATAAGATTTTCCTTTTCTTTTTTTAAAAGAAGAAAATTCGTCCCTTTCCGTCCGGGCATTCACGAAATTTATGGCAGGTTTCATATTTTTTTTTTTCA